GTCGTTATAGAACACGGAATTCAATGGAAGCAATGATAAATAAATACAAATAGAAAAGGAAAGGGAGGAAATACAAAAAAATAGAAGAGAAAAGTCATACAAAGTTATATACAAATCACTACCCCCTTTTTTGTATTTCCTTAATTTATTTCCTTAATTGAATTTAGGTTGATTAGGACGAAGTTCCTTAAAAACCTCCGCCTTCTTTAAAATATCCTGAACAGTTCCTGTAGGTTGAGCCCCTTTTTCAAGGAAATATAAAATAGCAGGAACATTTAAATAAGTTTGATTCTTTATCGGATCATAAAAACCTACTTTCCGAATATCTTTTCCTTCTCTTCGGGATCGAACATCAATTGCAACGATTCGATAGACGGCTCATTGGGATAGATGTAGATGAACAACACCCCCCCTAGAAACGTATAGGAAGCTTTCTCCTCGTACGGCTCGAGAAAATGATTGATTCGAGGTTTTGTCTCTGTATGGAATTCTATCTAAGAAATGACAACCGGGTCCATAAAATGATCAAATCAATTAAAGATGTAAGTCTTTTTTTTCTTCTTTCTTCCTGAAAATGAAAAAGAAAGCATTCGTACTCTCATAACTCAAGTTGGATAACTTTCAAACAGTTCAAAGGAAAATCTTTCGAAAATTTCATTTATTGAGCGGTCTTTCCTCTTTTTTTGTTTGTCTCGTTTAAAATTGGATTCTTCAGTCTGATCCAGTTATTAAGACAATTAAAAAGGTGTTTCCTTGTTCTGGGATCCTTTATCTTTGTTTTATTTTAAATCATTGGGTTTAGACATTACTTCGGTGCTTTTTAATCCTTTCAAAATGGCAGCAACATACCCTTTTTTCGATTTCTATGAAAGAATCCTACAAGACGATGGATTCCCTCGTGAAACACTTTGGATCGAAAAAGTTTGATCAATTCCAAGAAATTTTTTAATTTTAAACTTGCTCGAATTGGATTCTTTCGATTTACATACCGAAGATACATTTACGAAGTTTTTTCAATTTTTTTATTGATTGGCATTAACCCTAGATCCTTGCCCCGAGAAATAAATTAATACTTTCTACTCGAGCTCCATCATGGACTATTTACATTCCAAGACAACAAAAAACGAGGCGTTCTAGTGAAACAGAACCAATGATGTCGAGCCAAGAGCACCTTCATTCCTACATAAAATGGTGGATGTACAACTCCACAACGGATCGTGTCCTTCAAGTCGCACGTTGCTTTCTACCACATCGTTTCAAACGAAGTTTTACCATAACATTCCTCTAAGAACCAGTATGGAATTGATTCAATTATGGAATCATGAATAGTCATTGGTTGGGCTGATGTATAAACACCAAAATCTATAGTATTTTCTATATCTTCTATATCTTTCTATATCTATAGTATATAGATATAAAGAATACTATAGATATAGGTGGATATATATTTTTCTAAAGAAGTCTTAGTAAGACCCCATCGCTAATATTAATTTGTCTAACATATTATATTAATTAATATATCATAAATAATTTTTTTATATTTATATAAATAATAAAAAATAAGACGAATATAAGTCTTTTTTTTATTTATTGAATCATCAACGATTTCAATGATTTAAAATAGATAAATACACCAAACAACAAATCCAATTTTTTTTATGAGATGGATAAAAAAGATTAATGTAAGGTAAGATTTTAATTCGTATTCTTTTTTTTTTTTCATCTGATTGATAAAATCCAAAGAATGGGGAGGGTTTCGTATCTATCAATTCGATCAAATAGACTGAGCAATTGTCACCGTTTATAGATATTGAAATGAACGCCTTCCCATTACTGATTAACTTCTATCTACCCCATTCTATGGGACTAATGCAGCATAGCATAAATCAAAAGAAAAGAAGGGGGTGTCCTAGTCTTTTTTATTTTTACGAAATGCGAGCTGTCTAGGCACAAAGCCAAACAAGTCCAGATTAAGTCCAGTTTTTGCTCCTTTTTTTGCTATTTTAGCCTAACTCATTGATTAAGAATTAAGAGACTTAGTGAATTTAATTAGTACCAAAAACCCCCTCTTGGCGAAAAGTCAAGAAATCTACAAAAAAGAAAATTGAATCTAATTAGGCTAATTTAGGAGGTAGAGAATACGAGATAGGGAATATGGATTCTTCCGCATCTCGATTCAGTTAAAAAAAAAAAGATTCATCGAAGAAAAAAATAAGAAACAACAATAACATTCCAGCTAACATTTCGATTTTAAACAGAACATTGTTAAAAAAGCAATCTATATTCTCATAGAATATATATGTTCTGGGACGGAAGGATTCGAACCTCCGAATAGCGGGACCAAAACCCGTTGCCTTACCACTTGGCCACGCCCCATTTAGATTTATATGCGATACTAATAAAGTATATTGCTGGTTTTGTTTGTTTGTCAACTGTAGTCCAAATATCTATAGAATAGGTTGTTATTAGGATTTTGCTATGTTTTTGGTATGTGTAGTAT